CGTATATGAGAATTTCATCTCGTACCGCTCAAACAGAACTACAAAAATATTAGTTAAAACGGATATATATAATAGAAACGTCTTACTCCTATGATTCAATTAATAGTTAATAGTCTCTAAGATGACGTACAAAAAAAGAAAAATCCGAAAACTCTTTTTCTTTTTGTGGTTATAATGCCAAAATATCAAGTTGGCTCATTCATCTCTTGATGTTGATCATTAGAGGCCTCTTGAATCTTCTATTTACCTATTTTTTGAGTTTTTTTTTATTTGTATGGAATATAATATGTAATGCAGCCTTACTGTTATCTTCTTTAATTATTGATTGATAGGAATTTTATTGTTAAGATCCTATAAATCGATTAGAAACCTCAGATTCATCTTAGAACCACGATGATTCAATAAAACTTTCATTTCAAACTCAATTTAAATACAAAGCAAAGATTCCCTGAGTTAAGAACCGTTGTATCATCACTTATCAATGTCAATGAATAAATATAATGACTATAAATCCAAAGAAAGGTTTCTCCCTTGATCAAAATAAACATAAACAAAGAAATTTTAAAGACGAAAAATCTTTCAATTTATACCTTCTAACTCTTTGAAATTTTTTGAAGTCCGGTCACGGGATTGAATATTAAGTCTGAATCATAGTTCGAATACTTCATAATCTATTTCATATCTTCCGTGCTCCAGATAAGATACTATAATAAATATCTGACGGACTAAAAAACCATCTCTATCAAGATGACAGACCCGTTCTCTGTACTATCAATAGGATCCATTATAACAAGTCGCACACTCATATTCCAGAAATACAGAAAAAAAGAAATTCCACGATCGAACTACCAAATATAGACTAGACTAAAAAAATCCGAGACACAAACGCTTCACTTTGTATTGCAAAGCTAAGATTTAGTAGTTCTTGTGAATCTAATTCATTGAGATTCCATCCAATAAAACGGAAGAATTATAAATCTCCAAAATAATAGATAGGAATATCGCAAATAGAGCCATTGCGACACCCATTAAAGGAGTAGTTCCCCACCCGGGAGCTACTTTACCATATTCCGAATTCAATGGTTTCAATAAACCCCCTACATTAGTTCGTCTTGGAACAGATTTAGAACTACCATCAACGCTTTGTGTACCCATAAATCCTATTTTGTATTAATTGAGATCTGTTGACTTTGTATACCATTCCGTTCTAAATAAATGATCTTATCATAGATCCACTGGGATCATGACATTATATAATAATGGAAACAGCAACCCTAGTCGCCATCTCTATATCTGGTTTACTTGTAAGTTTTACTGGGTATGCCTTATATACTGCTTTTGGGCAACCCTCTCAACAATTAAGAGATCCATTCGAGGAACACGGGGACTAATTGAAGTAAAGGGCCACCCAATATCGGGTGGCCCTTTACTTCAATTAAGATAATAAAGAATCAAATTAAGATAATAAAGAATCATTTCATCTTTTTACTTTTTAGTTGGAACTTTAGGCGGTTCTCGAAAAAAGATAGCGAAAAAAATTATTCCTAGAGTCGAGACTAAGAGAAATGTATAAACCAAAGCTTCCATAGATTCGATCGTGGTTTACAATTATAGCTTCCATATCTGTTTATTTAGGAGTGTCTCCCGGATACAAATAAAACAAAGAGCAAGAGTCAAAGAAAAAGCAGCGATTCAAATCAAGAAGTCTTCAGTATCCTATTTCAAATTACAAAAATCAAATAGAGGCAAAAAGTAAGAGATCAATATGGTATCAGACTCCCTGTCTTCTTGTAGTTGGATCCCCAAGTTTTTGGAATGCTCCAAATTCAACTTGAGCATCTAAATCTGGATCAATACCAGCAAAAACATCTCTGAACAAGGTTCGAGCACCATGCCAAATGTGCCCGAAGAAAAAGAGCAAAGCAAATGAAGCATGGCCAAAAGTAAACCAACCCCTTGGACTGCTACGAAAAACACCATCGGATTTCAAAGTCGCACGATCTAATTCAAAAATTTCACCCAATTGAGCGCGTCTAGCATACTTTTTCACAGTAGCAGGATCGCTATAACTGACTCCATTTAGTTCGCCCCCATAGAACTCAACCGTTACACCCACCTGTTCGACACTATATTTTGATTCTGCCCTTCGAAAAGGAACATCGGCTCTAACAATTCCGTCTCCGTCTACCAAAACAACCGGAAATGTTTCAAAAAAAGTGGGCATGCGACGTACAAAAAGTTCATGTCCTTCTTTATCTCTAAAAATAGGATGTCCTAACCACCCAACAGCAATTCCATCTCCGTTATCCATTGATCCTGCTCTGAACAATCCACCCTTTGCCGGGTTATTACCGATGTAATCATAAAAAGCTAATTTTTCAGGAATTTTAGACCAAGCTTCGGATAAACTTTGAGTTTCGGCTAACCCAGCACCAACTCTTCGATAGATTTCTTGCTGGAAGTATCCTTGATCCCATTGATAACGAGTGGGACCAAATAACTCAATCGGGGTAGTTGCTGAACCATACCACATAGTTCCAGCAACAACAAAAGCTGCAAAAAAGACAGCCGCGATACTACTGGAAAGCACAGTTTCAATATTTCCCATACGTAATCCTTTGTATAGACGTTGGGGCGGACGAACACTAAGATGAAATAGGCCTGCCAATATGCCCAATGTCCCCGCTGCAATATGATGAGAAGCTATTCCTCCCGGAACAAAAGGATCAAAACCCTCGACACCCCACGCTGGATTTACAGCTTGTACCTTTCCGGTTAGGCCATAAGGATCCGACACCCATATTCCAGGACCATACAATCCAGTTACATGAAAAGCACCAAACCCAAAACAAGCCAGCCCTGAGAGAAATAAATGAATTCCAAAAATCTTAGGCAAATCCAAAGAAGGTTTTCCTGTACGTTCATCACAAAATATTTCTAGATCCCAATACACCCAATGCCAGATAGCCGCCAAGAAGCATAAGCCAGAAAACACAATATGCGCCCCGGCCACACCTTCATAACTCCAAATACCGGGATTAGTTATAGTTCCTCCCGTGATACTCCAACCACCCCACGAATTGGTTATTCCTAAACGAGTCATGAAGGGTATAACGAACATGCCTTGTCTCCACATTGGATCAAGAACGGGATCAGAGGGATCAAAAACTGCTAATTCATATAGAGCCATCGAACCGGCCCAACCGGCAACTAAAGCTGTATGCATTATATGTACAGCCAGCAAACGACCGGGATCATTCAATACGACGGTATGAACACGATACCAAGGCAAACCCATGAAAATACCCCTTTATCAACAAAAAATAGACACTATGTAACTTTATTGCACTGGAAAAAACAATGTTATGGCCCCTCCCTTTTCGGTGGATTATCTTGTAGAAAGGAGTAATATTTTTTCTATTCTTTATAATATTTTAGTCATAATGTCACAATTCCGTTTGTAGGAACAAAGAGAAGCAGATCTATTCTATACTCGATAAGTACCAATACGCAATGGGGGGTTAACCCCATTTTATAAGAGCGAATGCGTGGAGATTTTTTCATAATGCAAGGCGCTTGCTCGTAAGATTTTGTTTGGTTTTATTCATTTTGTCTTCCTTGTATTTATATTTATTTTTTTAGTTATTTATGAACTTAGCAAATCCGTGAATAAAAATTAATCAAAATATTAACTAAATAAAAATGAATATGAATTAAATAAATATGAAGAATAATAAATAGGAAGAATATAAATCAAAATATAAATATTATATACATTGTAATATTAATAGAATTGTAATAATATTAATTATTATAATATAATTAACTATATAATAATCTATATAATAATTAACTATATAATTTATATAATTTAATTAATATATTATATTAAATAAGACTAAATCTCTTTAAGCTAATTTAAGCTAATATAATATTAATATTCTTAAGACAATAAATTTAATATTCTTAAGACAATAAATTCATTGTTACGCTTTCACATCAAAGTGAAATAAAGTATTTAATCTTTTTGTCTTTACATTTCATGCCTATTGGTGTTCCAAAAGTCCGTTTTCAACTTCCCGGGAGGGGCCATAAAAATTGGATTGACATATAGTGCGACTTGTCAGATATATTGGGCCATATGGGATTTCCCCGTTTTCCTCCCCTGATCGGGATTAACCTCTGTTTCGCCCAAGAAAAATTGATTAAATCATCAAAAATTTGGAGCGTGAAGTATAATGAAACGCAAATAGATCTATGCTTTGGAGGTATCTTATCAATTAGAATAATTTATTAGAATAATTTATGGTTGGCTTGTTTTGTTTGGACCAATAAAATGAAGTATGCTAGGCTCCGTTGAGAAAAACCCAATTAGTACGATATCTATGATTACTACTTATAGTTATAGCATATTCTAGTAGCATATTCCATTTAAAAATTTTTAAATAAAGAGCAGGCAATTTAAAACTGCTAATCATAATTAATCAAATAATATGACGAATGCGTCAACTATTTGACGGAAGACGTGAAAGGAATTGAAAAAAAAATTGAGCAAAAAGACGCGGTATTGGTGAAATTTGCCCTATATGTGCAAATAAAAATGGGGCGGATCCTTACTCGGAGTAGAGCACAAAACCTAAGAGAATTTAAGAAGCCCATTCAGGAACAAGAAAATGCCATCGTGATTTGAATTAAATTGGATCTCGATGAAAGAATACATCAATGAGAAGTTAGTTTGATAAGTTTAATGAATTCTTTTTTAGATTTTATAGATAAACGGATCAAAACTCATCTTTCTTAAACAATGAAAGAAAGGACCCTTTCGTTAGAAGATAAGTTAGAAAGGACTTACTATCACAAAAAGGAGGGCTGGAATCTACACATTGATCTTTTTTTTTTCTAAATTTTTATTGAACCGTATGCATCAAAATATGCATGTACGGTTCCTAAGGGGTAGAATCTGATCCTAATCAACCGACTTTATCGAGAAAGATTACTTTTTTTAGGCCAAATGGTTGATAGCGCGATCTCAAATCAACTTATCGCTCTTATGCTATATCTTAGTGCAGAAAGCGAGACCAAAGATTTATATTTGTTTATAAACTCTCCTGGCGGATGGGTAATACCCGGAATGGCTATTTATGATACTATGCAATATGTGCGACCGGATATACAAACAGTATGCATGGGATTAGCCGCTTCGATGGGATCTATTATCCTGGTCGGAGGAAAAATCACCAAACGTATAGCATTCCCTCACGCTCGGCGCCATTGGGTTTTTTATTTGAAAGAACAAAACTATGCCTTCGCCATATAAAATATGAATATATATTAAGTAATAATAGCATGGCATTTTGAATTCGATATAAGAAATTCGTTTATTTTTTTTTAACATTAGATTATTTATCGAAAGAGTAGTATGAGATATTAAGGGTATTTCCGATTTTATCTTAATCTATGGGAGCCTTATTTCAGCGTTGCAAACTTTTTTGTTTTGACACCATAAAGGTTCTTAATGTTATGAAAAAGTACGAACAAAAAATAAGATTATATTATTTTTTTATTTGAAAAAAAAAAAAAAGAAACTTTGGGATTGCTAAATCATCGATGAAATAAAGCAACGGAGCCACCATAGTATTTGTTTTTTATTAACTAACTTCCTCTCAAGTCTCAAGAGAAGGGTGGTTATTGGATCATTTACCGATCTAGTCCTGATAGACTCTATAGTTTCCTTCGATCAACTAAAAAAGTTAAGTTTCTTGTGGAGCCGTATGCAATGCCCAAACAATGCCTGTACGGTTGTTTAATTCTATATTTTTTTGTTAATTATTCTTTATCCCGTCATTTATCTTATCATGCAAGATAGAGTAGCCTTTGATTATCTTATATCATCAGGGTAATGATCCATCAACCTAGTGCTGCTTATTCTGAGGGACAGGTAGCAGAATTTGTCCTGGAAGCGGAAGAACTACTGAAACTGCGCGAAATCCTCACAAAGGTTTATGCACAAAGAACAGGTAAACCCTTATGGATTGTATCCGAAGACATGGAAAGGGATACTTTTATGTCAGCAACAGAAGCCCAAGCTCATGGAATTGTTGATCTTGTAGCAGTTGCATAATCATAATTAAAGTAGCAGAAATTTCACGCAAATCATGATTTGAGATTTTTTTCTTAGGGGTATTTAATATTCGTAATTCTATTACTTATTCTCTTAATTCAAATTAAGAGAATAAGTAATAGAATATTTATCAATTTAATAGATATAGAAAGCATTTATAATCATCTGGTTAGGATCGATCTAAACCAACCCATTATGCATACGATTTACCATGCCAACTATTAAACAACTTATTAGAAACACAAGACAGCCAATCAGAAATGTTACAAAATCCCCCGCTCTTGGGGGATGTCCTCAACGCCGAGGAACGTGTACTAGGGTGTATGTGCGACTCGTTCAGATTGGGGGTTGGGACAAACGAAAGGAAACAACTTTCGACTACCCATGATCAGTACCGATGAATAGGATAAAATGAAAAAAAAAACCTTCCTTATCTAAAAAAAAAGTAAAAAAAAAGTTCTATCCTTCTATTGTGTATCAAATTTATGGTTTACCTTGGTGCAAATTCAATCACCTCAATTCTCGATTTCAAAACGAGAAAAAATTCCCCATTGGCAGTAAATTGTTATCCGTTAAGCGGGGATAATCATATTAAAATTAAAAAGCAAAAAAAGTTCTGGCACCACTCTTGTAAGAACGGACGGACTAAAAGGGTCAGCTAATCAGCCAATCCGCATAATTAAATACCGTTACTGTATAGCTAGATCTTGGTGTGAGAGACCTATTACTGGATAATAACGGGTAGAGCCAAAAAGTGTCAACTGTACAAGTTAACAATAGCATTGATTAAATGAAAGACGGGGCTCCGGTGTATAGAAAAGACCTCGCCGTTTAAGAACTAACCATAAAAACGATGAAACCCACTATTTCTTTATCTTACTACTAATTTTTATTTACTATGTTTTTGTTTGATACCGAGTATCAATACAATTTATTATTTCGAGGTGAAATGCCTAGAGAAAAAATCGTGGTTGGGAAGGTTAGAGTAGCAAAAACCATTGGAATTATTATTTTATACATTGGAAAAATCCGTTTTGTTATTATAGAAAAGGGGAAAAGAATAACTGAAAGAAAGGAAATCAATCAGTTAGTCATCAACGTTTCGGGTATTCAATGACCAGAATTAAACGAGGATATATAGCTCGAAAGCGTAGAATAAAAATCCGTTTATTCGCATCAAGCTTTCGCGGGGCTCATTCAAGACTTACTCGAAATATTATTCAACAAAAAATCAGAGCTTTGGTTTCGTCCCATCGGGATAGAGATAAGCAAAAAAGGAATGTGCGTCGTTTGTGGGTCATTCGTATAAATGCCATAATTCGCGAGAATACAATATCTTTTAGTTATAATAGATTAATAAACAATCTGTACAAGAGAAAGTTGCTTCTTAATCGTAAAATACTTGCGCAACTTGCTATATTAAATAGAAATTGTCTTTATATGATTTCCAATGACATCATAAACATAAAATAAGGCGATTAGGAGAAATCCATCGAAATGTTTTACTGTTTTACATGGAATTCCTTGGCCTTAGAGAATGAATTCCGGGAAGGTAGAATAGAAATTAAAATACGATTGATGATAATATAATCAAGTAGTCAAACGAAGCAAAAAAAACATTTAATAAAAAAAGATTGATTCTTCTTCCCCAACTTCCCTAATTCGCTTTTGTCTTACGCCACCAAAATCCATATTTTGGGATTTTTCGAACAAAACATCAGTTTGAGTTCGGATTGGACTTTTTATTCAATTGAAACGTAAGCCTAGTTTTTTTGGATTCTAAGACTTGTCGTTTTCGTTTTAACGACCAACTCTCTTTTTTTCAAATTTTTTTTCATTAGTAAGAAAGGGTAATGGAGATAAAATACGAGCTTGTTTTATAGCAATAGTAATTAATCGTTGTTGTTTTAAAGTTAATCTATTCACCCGTCTCGATAATATTTTTCCTTGTTCACTAATAAATCGACTAATTAAACTCATGTTTCTATAATCAATATGATCCCCCGATCCAATCGGGGGCAAACGCCGACGAAAAGATCGCTTGGACTTAAGAAAAATTCGCTTGGATTTATCCATGGTTTGTTTATTCCTTATTTTGAAAATCTTCTTTCGTTTGATCGGATCAAAAATGATAATGATTTAGAATTAAGAAATTTTGCTTGTTTATATTTCCATATATATATATATATAAATTAAATATATTTAAATAAAATATATAATATAAATATATAATAATTTTAATATTATAAATAATTATAATAACATTCTAATATTATAATAATAATATAATACTATATTAATAGTATATAATTAATATATAATTGAAATATAAAAATATATATCTATTATGTTAATATGTCATTTTTTATCTTCCTTGTATAAAGTGACAAGCAAGTTATCGATGCCATTTATTTCTTTATCTCCCTGTGAATTGTATGTCTATGACAGTAGGGACAGAATTTTTTCAATTCTAATCGACTAGACGTATTGTGTCGATTCTTTTGAGTAATATATCTGGAAATGCCTGTTGATTTCTTATTAACATTGTTTCGAACACAACTGGTACATTCCAAAATAACCCGTACTCGGACATCTTTACCCTTGGCCATGAACCTCCTTTTGGTTTTTTATTCACTCAACTCTTTTATTTTCCGATTTGAAGCGCGGAAGACAGGAACAAAAAAAGAAAAGTTGCTCACTCGAAACAAATTATGAAATGTTGTGTTGTAACCAATTATACTGAAAATAAGTAATACTTAGAATCGCAGTACAGTAGTTTATTTAAACATCTTGTATGATACTGTTGACCTAACCGGATTTCCACCTCAATTAAATTAAGAAAGAGAATTGAAGTTAATTTAATTGAAGCTCCGTCCCGAGTTCAAAATTTCACTGAGGTTGAATCCACTTTTATTCTTTCTCTTTTCTAACTTCTTTGAATTATAAAAAAAAAGAGGGGTAGTAGTTCCAGATATTTATTTAATCTTCTTCACCCCCCCCATGTTAGTAACTAGAATGAAAAAAAGGGGAATGTCAACGCATCTGGGAAAAAACGATTGATCTCTATCAATAGGCCTGCTAAGGATCCGAACCATAGAGTACTTATTACTGGCGCCACAGATAGATATGTTTTTAGATCTCGCATTTCTAATCCTCCTTCTTTATTCAAGTGTTTATTGTAATACATAATAGTAATACATATATGATCAGATGTATATGTAGTATTTGCATTTGTTTTGTGCGCGGAATTCTTAATTCAAATTGAAATGTACAACAATTTGATATCTAAAATTTTCCCTTTCTTAAAACTAAAAGAAAAAAACCGTCCCTTTCCGCCCGCCTGAGCAGTAAGGTTATTCTTTTTATATGTTATCTGATATGAGACCAAAACAAAGAAGAAATGGCGAGTGTATCTCAAGAGAGAAAATGAAATAAATCTGTATAAATCTGTGGAAAACAAGACAGGGATTCTCTACAATGACATTGTAGACCAATTGATTGTAGACCAATTGCAAGGGATGTAGCGCAGCTTGGTAGCGCGTTTGTTTTGGGTACAAAATGTCACGGGTTCAAATCCTGTCATCCCTACCTCTTACTTTACTTCGTCTATGAGCAATAACGAGGGATCTATTGAAATCGAGTAAAAGTGAAGTGGGCATACCTAATCTTTCATTTATATCTATATCATATTATATATGATAATATATGCATTCAAGATTGTAATTAAGTAGAGTTTAAAAAAAAATAAAGATACAGTCGTTTTTTGTGATAAAAAAGCGCTCTTAGTTCAGTTCGGTAGAACGTGGGTCTCCAAAACCCAATGTCGTAGGTTCAAATCCTACAGAGCGTGATTCTGTTCTTGTTTTGTTAGGTCAAAAA